TTATAAGATTTATAAATAATATAACTCTTTGTATTTTTTTTTTGAGTCCGGCCGCGAGGTTTGAATATTAAGTATGAATCATAGTTCAACTACTTTTACTTTTTGATCTACTTCATATATTCCGTGCTCCAGATACTAGAATAACTATCCGACGGGATAAAACTATCTCGATTAAGATGACAGACCTATTCTCTGTACTATCAATAGGATCAATTATAACAAGTCACACACTCATATTCCGGAAATACAGAAACAAATAAATTTCGCGGTCGAACTACCGAAATAGAATGGGCTAAAAAAAATCCGAGAACTAAAAGTTTCACTTTTTGTATTGAAAAGCGAGGCTTCGTGGTTCTTGTGAATCTAATTCAGTGAAATTCCATCCAGTAAAACGGACGAATTATAAATCTCCAAAATAATAGATAAGAATATCGCAAATAAAGCCATTGCGACACCCATCAAAGGAGTCGTTCCCCATCCAGGAGCTACCTTACCATATTCCGAATTCAATGGTTTTAAAAAATCCCCTACAACAGTTCGTCTTGGACCAGATCTAGAACTACCCTCAACGGTTTGTGTAGCCATAAATCTTATTTTGTATTCAGTGAGATCTGTTGACTTTGTATATCATTCCGCTGTAAATAAACGATCTTATCATAGATCCATTGTGATCTTGAAATTATATAATAATGGAAACAGCAACCTTAGTCGCCATCTCTATATCTGGTTTACTTGTAAGTTTTACTGGGTACGCCTTATATACTGCCTTTGGGCAACCCTCTCAACAATTAAGAGATCCATTCGAGGAACACGGGGACTAATTGAAGTAATGAGCCTCCCAATATTGGGGGGCTCATTACTTCAATTGAGATAATGAAAAATCATTTCATTTTTTAGTTTGAATTTTAGGCGGTTCTCGAAAAAAAATAGCGAAAAAAATTATACCTAGAGTAGATACTAAGAGGAATGTATAAACCAATGCTTCCATAAACTCGATCGTGGTTTACAATTATAGCTTCCGTACCTGTTTATTTGGAATCATCTCCCGAATAAAATAAAGAAAGAACAAGAATCAAAGAAAAGGCAGCGATTTTAATCAAGATTTTTCCAGCAGCCTCTGTCAAATCACAAATAGAAAATAGAAGCGAAAAATAACAAAGCAATCTTGCATCAGACTACTTGTCTTCTTGTAGTTGGATCTCCAAGTTTTTGGAATGCTCCAAATTCCACTTGAGCATCCAAATCTGGATCAATACCGGCAAAAACATCTCGGAACAGGGTTCTAGCACCATGCCAAATGTGTCCGAAGAAGAAAAGCAAAGCAAACGAAGCATGCCCAAAAGTAAACCAACCCCTTGGACTGCTACGAAAAACGCCGTCGGATTTCAAAGTAGCACGATCTAATTCAAAAATTTCACCCAATTGAGCACGTCTAGCATATTTTTTCACAGTAGCAGGATCACTATAACTCACTCCATTGAGTTCGCCGCCATAGAACTCAACAGTTACACCTACTTGTTCGACACTATATTTTGATTCTGCCCTTCTAAAAGGGACATCCGCTCTAACAATTCCGTCTCCGTCTACCAAAACAACCGGAAATGTTTCAAAAAAAGTAGGCATACGACGTACAAAAAGTTCACGCCCTTCTTTATCTCTAAAGATAGGGTGCCCTAACCAACCAACGGCTATTCCATCCCCGTTGTCCATTGAACCCGCTCTGAACAATCCTCCTTTTGCCGGATTATTGCCAATGTAATCATAAAAAGCTAATTTTTCAGGAATTTTAGACCAAGCTTCTGATAAACTTTGATTTTCGGCTAACCCAGCACTAATCCTTCGATATATTTCTTGCTGGAAGTATCCTTGATCCCATTGATAACGAGTAGGACCAAATAATTCGATGGGGGTAGTTGCTGAACCATACCACATCGTTCCGGCAACAACAAAAGCTGCAAAAAAGACAGCAGCTATACTACTGGAAAGGACAGTTTCAATATTTCCCATACGTAATCCTTTGTATAAACGTTGGGGCGGACGGACACTAAGATGGAATAAGCCCGCTAATATGCCCAATGTCCCTGCTGCAATATGATGAGAGGCTATTCCTCCCGGAACAAAAGGATCAAAACCTTCCACGCCCCACGCCGGATTTACAGGTTGTACCTTGCCAGTTAGTCCATAAGGGTCGGACACCCATATTCCAGGACCATACAATCCTGTTACATGAAATGCGCCAAAGCCAAAGCAAGCCACTCCTGAAAGAAATAAATGAATTCCAAAAATCTTGGGCAAATCCAAAGAAGGTTTTCCTGTGCGCTCATCACAAAAAATTTCTAGATCCCAATATACCCAATGCCAGATAGCTGCCAAGAAGCACAAGCCAGAGAACACAATATGTGCTCCGGCCACACCTTCGTAACTCCAAATACCCGGATTTGTTATAGTCCCCCCTGTAATACTCCAACCACCCCATGAATTGGTTATTCCTAAACGAGTCATGAAGGGTATAACAAACATACCTTGTCTCCACATTGGATCAAGAACAGGATCGGAGGGATCAAAAACGGCTAATTCATATAGAGCCATTGAACCGGCCCAACCAGCAACCAGAGCCGTATGCATTATATGAACAGAAAGCAAGCGACCGGGATCATTCAATACGACAGTATGAACACGATACCAAGGCAAACCCATGGAAATACCCCTTTATCAACGAAAAATAGACACTATGTAACTTTATTGCATTGGAATACCTCCCCTTTTCGGTGGATTCTTTCGGAGAAAGGATTAATATTTGTGCTATTCCATTAGTAATTAAGGGAAGAATTCGGCTCAGAAGAAAAAAGAGAAGCAGATCTATTCTATACCCGATAAGTATCAATACGCAATGGGGGTTGATCCTATTTTTTATGAATGAACGCATCCCTATTTGTTCATTATTCAAAGGACCTATTGGTAAGAATTCTCTTTCATTCATTCTGTCTTTCTTTATTTTATGGCCTTATTCTATCTATGTATAAAATATGATAAAGGCCAATATTATTAAGACCGTTATTACGCTTCCACATCAAAGTGAAATATAGTATTTAATTCTTTTTCTTTCCTTTAATGCCTATTGGTGTTCCAAAAGTTCCTTTTCGAAATCCGGGGGACGAAGATGCAATTTGGGTTGACGTATAGTGCGACTTGTCAAATATATTGGGTCATATGGGATTCCCCCGTTCTCTCGCCCGATCGAGATATCCTCTGTTTCGCCCAAAAAAGATTGATTGAATTATCAAAAATTTGTAGCGTGAAGTTTAATGAAGTGCAATTAGAGATCCATTTCATTTTTTTTGGGGGGTATCCAGATTAATATTTTCAATTAGAATGATTTATGGTTGACTTGGTTGGACCGATAAAATAAAGCATCCAGGCTCCGTTTAGAAAAAACCCAATTAATTGGTAATATATTTATGATTACCCCCTATATCATAATCATAAATCCTTTTTATTTTAAAATAAAAAATAGAAATAAGAGCGATTTCAAACTGTTAATCAATCGAATAATATGAGAAATATGTTGAATATTTGGCGGAAAACATGAAAGAAAAAGGAATTAAAATAAAAAAAAAAGTAAAAAAAAAATCATAGCAAAAAGACGTGGTATTGGGTCATTTGTCCTATATGTGCAAATCAAAATCGGACAGATCTTTACTCGGAGTAGAGCATAAACCTAAAAAAATGGAATAAAAAATTGATGAAACCCATTCAGGAACAAGAAAATGACATCGTGATTTGGATTGAATCCCAATGAAAAAAAATAGATCAATGAAAAGTTTGTGCGATAAGTTTAGCGAATTTTTTCTATATTATAGGAAAACGGGCCAAAACTCATCTTTCTTTAATTTCATTTTGAATTTCATTTTATTTTAAAAATGTAAGAAAAAGCCCCTTCATTAGAAATTAGAAGTTAGAAAAGGCCCACTAGAAAAAATAGAAAAAACGAAGAATGGCTGGAATCTACACATTGATTTTGTTCGCAATTTTTGTTGAACCGTATGCATCAAAAGGTGCCTGTACGGCTACTAAGGGATACAATTTTATCCTAATCAACCGACTTTATCGAGAAAGATTACTTTTTTTAGGCCAAGAGGTTGATAGCGAGATCTCGAATCAACTTATTGGTCTTATGGTATATCTCAGTATAGAGAATGATACCAAAGATCTGTATTTGTTTATAAACTCTCCCGGCGGATGGGTAATACCCGGCGTAGCTATTTATGATACTATGCAATTTGTGCAACCAGATGTGCATACAATATGCATGGGATTGGCCGCTTCAATGGGATCTTTTCTCCTGGCCGGAGGAGAAATTACCAAACGTCTAGCATTCCCTCACGCTCGGCGCCAATGAGTTTTTTTTTATTGATTATTTGATGGAAAGAAAAAAGAAGACTATGCCTTCGCCATATGAAATATGAATTAGTAAGTAATAATAGCATGGCACTTCGAATTCGATATGAATTTTTTTTTATTCTTTTTTTTTTTTATATTAGATTAGGTATCGAAAGAGTAGTATGAGAGAAGGGGCATTTCCTATTTTATCTTAGCTGTCGGGGGGCCCATCTCAGCGTCACAAACTTTTTTTCTTTTCACACCAGAGGCTATTAACAATATTTCTATTTATATTATAAAAGAGTACGAAAAAAAAAAGACTATTTTTTTCTTTCTTTTTTTAAAGAAACTTTGGGATTGCTGAATCACAGACGAAATAAATATATAAAGCAACGGAGCCATCATAGTATTTTTGAACTTTTCCGAAAAAAAAAGAAGGGTGGTAATTGGATTCTTTATTGATCTGGGTCTAATATACTCTATATTTTCTCTTTTTTTTTCGATGAAAGAAAAAAAAAAGAGAATTCCATTGTAAAGCCGTATGCAATGCGCAAAAAATGCCCGTACGGTTGTTCAATTCTCTTTTTTTTTTTTTCTTATTATTCTTTAGCTATTCTTCTCGCCTCATTATGTGAGTTAGAAGAACCTTTTATTATGTTATATCATCAGGGTAATGATCCATCAACCTGCTTGTTCTTTTTATGAGGCACAAACGGGAGAATTTGTCCGGGAAGCGGAAGAACTACTGAAACTTCGCGAAAGCCTCACAAGGGTTTATGTACAAAGAACGGGCAAGCCCCTATGGGTTGTATCCGAAGACATGGAAAGAGATGTTTTTATGTCAGCAACAGAAGCCCAAGCTCATGGAATTGTGGATCTTGTAGCGGTTAAATAACAAATAGCAATAGCAACGATTTAACACCAATCCACAATTTAATTAAGATTGATTTAATCCCTCTTATTCTTTTCCTTCTTAACTTAAGCCTAAGGGGTTACTATTTTATTAATCTATTAAATAGAAAAAGAAGGAATTCAGAATCATCTGGTTAGGATCGATCTAAACCAGTCTATTATGTATATGATTCAGTATGCCAACTATTAAACAACTTATTAGAAATGCAAGACAGCCAATTAGAAATGTCACGAAATCCCCTGCTCTTGGGGGATGTCCTCAGCGCCGAGGAACATGTACTAGGGTGTATGTGCGACTTGTTCAGATCATGAGCTGAGAAAAAAAACACACAATTTTTTTCAGTATCAACGATCAGTACCAGTGAATAGAATGGGGTTCTTCCGTTCACTATCTAAAAGATCTACCATATCCTTCTATTGTGTATGAAATTTATGGTTTCCATTGGCGCAAATCCAATCTTGGAATTTAAGATGAGAAAAAATTCCCCATTGGTAGCAAATGCTTATCCATTAAGCGGGGAAAATCCTATTTAAAAAGCAGAAAGATTATGCTTCGACTCTTGCAAAGAACGGACTAACAGGGTCAGCTACCCAATGAATCCTCATACTTACATACCGTTACTGTATAAGATAGATCTCGTTGTGAAAGATCTATTACTGGAAAATTTATGAGTAGAGCCGAAGAGTGTGAACTGTACAAGTTACCAATTAAATGAAGGAATGCGTGCGCTCCGGTGTATAGAGAGGGCCTCACCGTTTAATAAGTAACCATAGAAACGATGGAACCCACTATTTATTTATCCATTTCTATTTACTCCTTTATTTTAGTTAATATGCTTTTTTTGATACCTAGTATCAATAGAATTTCTTATTTCAAGGCGAAATGAAATGCCTAGAAAAAAGGAAAAATCGTGGTCGGGACGGTTATAGTAGCAAAAGCCATTGGAATTTTTATTTTATACATTGGAAGAATCCGTTTTGTTATTAATAGAATAGAAAAGAATAACTGTAAAGAAAGAATTAGTTATTCATCAAAATTTCTTTTATTCAATGACCAGAATTAAACGGGGATATATAGCTCGGAGACGTCGAAAAAAAATAAGTTTATTTGCATCAAGCTTTCGAGGAGCTCATTCAAGACTTACTCGAACTATTACTCAACAAAGAATAAGAGCTTTGGTTTCGGCTCATCGGGATAGAGATAGGAAAAAAAGAGATTTTCGTCGTTTGTGGATCACTCGAATAAATGCAGTAATTCGCGGAATGGGAGTATCCTATAGTTATAGTAGATTAATACACAATCTGTACAAGAAACAGTTGCTTCTGAATCGTAAAATACTTGCACAAATAGCTATCTCAAATAGGAATTGTCTTTATATGATTTCCAACGAGATTATAAAATAAGGAGGTCCGAAGGAATCCAACGAAATGCTTTAAATGAAATGGGGTTCCCTCGAGAATGAACTCGGGGAAGGTAGAGTAGAAATTAATATGATAAAAAAATTATGATAAGGTCATCAAAACAAGATGAGCGAAGACGCTCAATAAAAAAAGATTTCTTTTTCTTCCCCAACCGGATTCTTTTCTTTATTTATTTATTTATTACGACACAACAATTTTGATTATCAGATTTTTTGAATAAAGCATCAGTCTGCATTTGAGAATTTTGAATCAATTGAAGGGGTAAGCCTATTTATTTCTGGGTCTAAGAGCAGTAGTTCTAGCGGTCGACTCGCTTCTTTCAAATTGTTTCTCATTATTAAGAAAGGGTAACGAAGATAAAATACGAGCTTGTTTTATAGCAATAGTAATTAATCGTTGTTGTTTTAAGGTCAATCTATTTACTCGCCTAGATAATATTTTTCCTTGTTCACTAATAAATCGACTAATTAAACTCATGTTTCTATAATCAATTCGATCCCCCGATTGGATCGGGGGCAAACGCCTACGAAAAGATCGCTTGGATTTTAGAAAGACCCGCTTGGATTTATCCATGATTTCTTTATTCCTTATTTCTAAAAAGAATCCTATCTCTATTTCTAAAATCTTATTTTGATCGGATAAAATTCAAATTATAGAATTAATATAATAAATAGGATTTGGTTTGTTTATTTTATTATTGTTTAGTTTATTATTATTATTTAGTTATTAAATAGATATAATATAAATTTAAATATATGTAATAATATTAATAATATAGAATATTATATAAATAAAATATGCATATAAAGAAAATTATGATATATATAACTAATTATAATTATATACTTAATATATTATATACCTAATGTAATATTTTCATATTCTCGAGAAGGGGTGACATACGAGCACTTGATTCGATTTATTTCTTTATCTCCCCGTGAATTGTATGTTTGTAACAATAGCGACAGAATTTCTTCAATTCCAGTCGACTAGGCGTGTTGTGTCGATTTTTTTGAGTAATATACCTGGAAATGCCCGTTGATTGCTTATTAACGCCGTTTCGAACACAACAGGTACATTCCAAAATAATCGTTACTCGGACATCTTTACTCTTGGCCATGAACCTCCTTTGAGTTTTTAATTCACCCAACTTTTCTATTTTCCGATCAAAAGCGAAGAAGAAAGGAATGAAAAATAAATAAATAAATAAAAGTTGCTAACTCAAAACCAAATTCTGAAAGATTTCGTTGCAATCAATATAGTAAATCAATATAGATTTAATCAATATAGATTTATTGTAAATAATAAGAATAAGTAATACAACGATTTCTAACTCTATTTAGAATCAAATCACAGTACGTTCTTTAAGTATCTTGTAGGATACTGTTGTTCCAGCCACATTTCTCTTTTCGCTCTACTAGTAATTTAATTGGAGCTTGAACACGAGTTTCGGTGGGGTTGAATCCACTTTTTTCGTTCTACCTTCCTTATTTATTTTATCTAATTCTTATATAATTAGAATTTATAATTCTAAAAAAAAAACTAAAAAAAAATAATAAGGGGGCGAGAGAGTAGTCACAGATATTTGATTGTATCTCGATCTAATCTTTCTCGCCCCGTCCCGCGGCAATAACTAGAATTAAAAAAAAGGGAATGTTAACGCATCCGGGAAGAAACGATTGATCTCTATCAATAAACCCGCTAAAGAACCGAACCAGAGAGTACTTAGTACCGGTGCTACGGAAAGATATGTTTTTAGATCTCGCATTTTAAATCCTCCTTCTTTATCGTAATCGTATTACATTATGGTAATACATATATAATCACATGTATGTGTGGTTAAAGACCACTTGTATTTGTATATTTGTACCTGGAATTCCTAATTCAAAATTGAAATGTACAATGATTCGATAGATAAGATCTTCCCTTTCTTAAAACAGCAAAATGGGTCCCTTTCCGCCCGAGAATTCCATTCCCGCCAAAAATATTCATTTATTATTCATTATATGGTTGTTATATGATATGAGACCAAAAAGAGGAAATTGAAAGATAATTTTTGTATATCAATAGATGAAATAAGGGTGTGGAAAACAAGACAGGGATTCTCTACAATGACATTGTAGGCCAATTGAAAGGGATGTAGCGCAGCTTGGTAGCGCGTTTGTTTTGGGTACAAAATGTCACGGGTTCAAATCCTGTCATCCCTACCTATTACTTCTCCTTTGCGCAGTAACGAGGGAGTAGTTTTAGATTGATTAAAATTAAGCATAGATAATCTATCATTTTCTCGTATTATATATGATATATGATAGTATAGGTGTGCGCGATGTATTGGGGTTATAAAATAAAAGAATCCTCTTTTTTACAGTCTTATTTATTATGATAAGAAAGCGCTCTTAGTTCAGTTCGGTAGAACGTGGGTCTCCAAAACCCAATGTCGTAGGTTCAAATCCTACAGAGCGTGATTCCGCTCTTGTTAGGTCGAAAATTACACCGAACTGAAAAAAAAAAAATTGAACAGCAATTAGAATTTCACCTCCTTGGATTAAATTATTTAATTTTAATTATTAAATTAGAGGGGGTCAGTCAAAAAAAGAGATGTTAATTAATCAAAGGTCCAACTGATCACCACGTCTGTATTGTAAATATGCGGTTACAAATAATCCAGCCAAAGTAATAGGAATTAGACCTAAGACGATTCCAAATAGAAAAACTTCAATCATTTCAATTTATTTGAAAGGAGAAAAAGAAAGGTAATATCTATCCCTAAATATTAATCTCTATTGCCCATGAATATCAATAACTAATAACTAATAATTGATAATTAACACGGTAAGGAACTATAGAATATATGGAATAGGACAGAAAGCTTTGTTTTTATAAATTGTTCGTTCATTCAATTAATTTTCAAATAAGTCGTATCTTACTCAGACCAATAAATAAAGCTGAGGTTATAGTTAAAGCCGCTAGTAAAAAACCGAAATAACTAGTTATAGTAGGCATGAGGGAGCTAAATGAAATATGTTCTTTTTATACATATATATGTTTATAAAGCACTTACCTAAGTTTCAATTTTTAAACGAGACGGGGATAAGCAAAAATACCAATTGAAATAATAAGTTCGATTGAAATTTTTTGATTTCGCATCTAATTGACTTACGGAAATATGATAATTTCCTTCATGAAATATTATAAACCAACTCGTTGGATTCGCGGGTTGCCTGATCTTCCGTGAATTTGAGGAATTTTCTATTGCATGATACGTGGTTATACATCGACAAGCAAG